GTAGGGGGTTGGTCTTATAATTGTTTTATGATTTATGATCATGATTTCTATTTTTGTTTGGTTTTTTTGATGGCATGATGAATTAAATTGTTAGGGAATATTCAGTTTGTGTATGCTTTGTTTTGGGATAGATCATGGTATGATTATGATGATTGATCATCGTTTGATTGATAGCAGAAAATACAGAGGAAAATTAATTTAAAATGATTGATGATAATTGATTTGGAAAATGTAGGGATAAATGGTTTAATTTTTTAACAAAAAAAACAAAAAATGTCAAGATAAAAAAAAAAAGATGCGTAAAACGTGATTTAAATGACAGTTCCTGGTAAGTGAACTAATAATTCATATGTCCGGCAACCATTACACTATCTGTTGTCTAGAGGTAGGTAGCGCGCCCTCCATGAATGGGGTCAAAGTGCATCAGTGCCAAGTTTGCGACGACCTTATCCGTCAGACCATGACATTCTGGGTGTTAGGGGATTCATATGCGCGGTAGTCATGTGATGGACATGTCAAGAGGAAGATAACACCTGCTCTGCACTTGAGGGGCTTATTGAAGAGACGCTAAAAGAAAACAAGTGTAGGAGGTCGGTATGCCGAGGTAAAGAGAGTAAAGAGGAATATTCAACCGACCACTTGTATCAGTGAAGAGCAAGTAGGAAGGAAGGGTGGAGGTATGTTCCTGAAGTTACAACCACTAGCGCAAAAGAGCAAGATTACTAGATTTATGCGCCTGCAGTGCAATAACGTAATTCACCTCTAGCGTCGAGTAGCTCGGTTCTCGTGAGAAGCGCGATCAATAGATAACCATGCTCTCTGGCTTGGGAGTGCTTGAAGGCTGTTGGCAGAGGACATTGTTAGGAGGTGGGCGAATTCAGTTGACTAGGAGAATTCAAAGGTGTACTGTGACATCCCTCGTTTCCTAGGTTGGAGGTTATGTATAGTAGATAAATCTCTGGGTCTTTGGGTAACGCTTGCTGCTTGGCTGTAGGTAGGAGCACTTGGGCTATATGGTACCTGAAGCAAGAATGCGCCTGGAGGGGACAATGGCCGAATGAGGTACGTTTTGGAGATAATGTTTGGGCTTTTCGTGGAGTGCCATAGCGTATGATGTGGAGTATCCTACATTTCATGGACTGTCTGATGTGGCAGATAATGCGATGCATATTATACATACCCTTAAAGTATAAATAAAAATATACTGGGGGGGGAAGGGGGGGGTCCGGATCTAGGGATTCTTGTAGTTAAATTTTATAACGATGGTTTTTCAGACCATAAGTCTCGGAGAAAGGCCGAGCAGGAATCTATGATAGAATTTGTTTTGTTTTTAGGAGTGTGCTTTGCATTAGGCGGATTAGCGGTTGCGTCTAATCCGTCTCCTTATTATGGGGTGTTGGGATTGGTAGTAGCTGCTGTTGCGGGGTGTGGTTGATTGGTGAGTTTAGGGGTTTCTTTTGTTTCTTTGGTACTTGTAATGGTTTATTTAGGGGGGATGTTAGTGGTGTTCGTTTACTCGGTGTCGCTGGCGGCGGATCCTTATCCTGAGTCTTGGGTAAGTTGGGGGGTTGTTGGTTATGGATTTGGAATGGGGTTGGTTGTGTTGGTAGGTCTTGTTATTGGAGGAGCGTTAGGGATGTTGGCGGAGGAGAGCACGGTTAATGGAGGGGGTTTATTGTCGGTTCGGTCGGATTTTAGTGGGGTGGCTATTCTTTACTCGGAAGGGGTAGGTTTACTTTTGATCGGTGGGTGGGGGTTATTGTTAACTTTGTTTGTGGTGTTAGAGCTTGTGCGGGGGTTATCTCGTGGGGCGATTCGGGCTGTTTAGAGGGAAGGTCAGGGAGTAGTTTAAGTTAAAACGCCAGCTTTGGGAGTTGGTGATGAGGGTTTGATTCCTTTCTCCTTGATGATGGGTTGTATAAAACTCTAAGAAGGGGTTTAGTCTTCAATCTTTGGCTTACAAGACCAATGTTTTTATAAACTATTAGAGTTGGTTAGAGTTTTAGCAGTTTGTTTTCTAGTACAGCTGCAATGGGGAATAGGACTAGAATAATTGTGAAGTATGAGAGTGAGGCTAGTTGGCCGATAATGATGAATGGGTGTTCTACTGGTTGGCTGCCTACTCATGTTAGGATGAGAACGTTTGCGACAAGGGCTCAGAATAGGATTTGTGAGATAGGGCGGAAGGTTATTGATCGCAGTTTTGATGTGTGTAGTAGGGGTATTAGGAATAGTACAAGGATTGAGGCAGCTAGGGCTAGTACGCCTCCTAGTTTGTTTGGAATAGATCGTAGAATGGCGTAGGCGAATAGGAAGTATCATTCGGGTTTGATGTGGGGGGGAGTTACTAGGGGGTTGGCCGGCGTGAAGTTTTCTGGGTCTCCTAGGAGGTTTGGGGAGAATAGGGCCAGAGAGACGAGTAGGGAGATTATTAGTGCGAAGCCTAGAATGTCTTTTACGGTGTAGTATGGGTGGAATGGGATTTTGTCACAGTCTGAGGGTACTCCTGTTGGATTGTTTGATCCTGTTTCGTGTAGGAAGGTGAGGTGGACTAGTGTGAGGCCTACGATAACGAATGGTAGTAGGAAGTGGAGAGCGAAAAATCGGGTTAATGTGGGATTGTCTACGGAGAATCCCCCTCAGGCTCATTCTACTAGTGTTTGCCCAATGTAGGGGATTGCTGAGAATAGGTTTGTGATTACTGTAGCTCCTCAGAATGATATTTGGCCTCATGGTAGGACGTAGCCTACGAAGGCGGTTGCTATGAGGGTCAGTAGTAGAATGACTCCAATGTTTCAGGTTTCTTTGTTTAGGTATGAGCCGTAGTAGATTCCTCGGCCGATGTGAAGATAGATGCAGATGAAGAAGAAGGAGGCTCCGTTTGCATGGAGGTTACGAATTAGTCAGCCGAATTGGACGTCGCGGCATATGTGAGCTACGGAGGAGAAAGCTAGGTTGGTGTCTGCTGTGTAGTGGGTAGCTAGCAGGAGACCTGTAACGATTTGAGTAATTAGGCAAATACCCAGTAAAGACCCGAAGTTTCATCATGTTGAGATGTTTGGTGGTGTGGGGAGGTCGATTAGGGCGTTGTTGATGACTTTGAGGATTTGGTGATTTTTACGGAGATTGAGGGCCATTAATTGGTTCTGTGTATAGATATGAGAATAATGATGATGGATAGGGCGAATGCTCCTAGGTAGGCCTTGATTAGGCCTGAATGGAGGGAGGTGGCGGTTTTGGTTGCTATTAGTTGCAGGTTGGCTAGTCCCTCTGGGCCTAGGGTTTTGTATCAGGATAGGTCAATAAGGTGTGAGGCGATGTTTTGTCCTCCGTTGAGGAGATTGGTTATGGTTAGACGGTGGATTAGGGGGTTAAAGTAGCCTAAAGATGTAGAGAAGTTTGAGAAGGTGGTTTGTTTCGTGAGGATTAGGGTTTGGGCTATTTTTGAGATTTCTAGGGCTAGAGCAATTCCTAGGGCGGTGACTACTAGGGCTGTTATTTTGATGGATATAGGTATGGTTATTGTAGGAGTTTTCGTGGGGATGATGAATGAGGTGATGAGGAATCCTGCTAGGATACTTCCTAGAGCGAGTCGAGTGATGGGGGAGGTCACTGCGGGGTCGTTTTCATTTATTGGGGTTAGAGGAGGGATTCGAACGAAGCCGGTCTGTACTAGTACGGTTATGCGGATTGTGTACACTGCGGTGAATGACGTGGCTAGTAGAGTTAGTAGTAGGGCTCAGGTGTTTAGGTAGGATGTGTTTAGGCTTTCGATGATTTGGTCTTTTGAGTAGAATCCTGCTAGGAATGGTGTTCCTATTAGGGCTAGGTTGCCAATGGTGAGACATGAGGTGGTTGTGGGTATTATTTTTTGGAGTCCTCCTATTTTTCGGATGTCCTGTTCGCCGTTTAGGCTGTGGATGATGGATCCTGAGCATAGGAAGAGCATGGCTTTGAAGAATGCGTGAGTTGAGATGTGGAGGAAGGCCAGTTCAGGGAGGTTAAGTCCGATTGTGACTATCATTAGGCCTAGTTGACTTGAAGTGGAGAAGGCAATGATTTTTTTAATATCGTTTTGAGTGAGGGCGCATGTGGCTGCAAATAGGGTAGATAGGGCTCCTAGGCATAGGCAGAGGGTTAGGGCGGTTTGGTTGTTGCTGAATAAGGGGTGGGTTCGGATGAGTAGGAAGATTCCGGCTACTACTATTGTGCTGGAGTGAAGTAGGGCGGAAACGGGGGTTGGTCCTTCTATGGCAGCGGGTAATCATGGGTGTAGGCCGAATTGGGCTGATTTTCCGGTTGCAGCTAGAATGAGACCTAGTAGAGGTAGTGTTGGGGTTTGTGATGGGGAGGGGAGTTGTTGAATTTCTCAGGTGTTTATGGCTGAGGCTAGTCATGCTATGCAGAGGATGAGGCCGATATCTCCGACTCGATTGTAGAGGATGGCTTGTAGGGCAGCGGTATTGGCTTCTGCTCGGCCATGTCATCAGCTGATTAGTAGGAAGGATATGATTCCGACTCCTTCTCAGCCAATAAATAGGACGAATAGGTTGTTAGCAATGATTAGGATGAGTATTGCTATTAGGAAGAATAGTAGATAGGTAAAGAATTTTGTAATGTAGGGATCTGAGGCTATGTATCATGTTGCAAATTGTAGGATGGATCATGAAACGAATAGTGCGATGGGGAAGAAAGTGAGTGAGTAGAAGTCTATTTTTAGGCTAATAGGAATTTTGAAGTTTATGATGAATTTTCATTCCCATAGGGAAGTGAGGCTTTCTGTCCCTGAGTAGATGTGGATAGTTATGGGAATTAGGCTGATTAGGAAGGATGTTTTAACTGTGTTTGTGATAATGCTAGGAGTGTTTTTGAGGTTGGGGGATAGGAGAGGGAATAGGATAGGTGTGGAGAGGGTCGCTAGGGTGAGGAGTATGAATGTGTTTAGGACTAGTGATAGGTCCATTACTTTCACTTGGATTTGCACCAAGATGAGTGGCTCCTAAGACCATTGGATTACTATTATCCTTTGAAAGTAAGGGGACTGAGGTTTTATACTCAGATTCAAGAATTAGCAGTTCTTGTTGGTTTAACCTCCCCTCGGCAAGTAAGAAGAGTTTAACTTCTATTTTTAGGATCACAGTCTAATGTTTTAATTAAAACTATACTTGCATATAGGGATACCAGAGATTAGTTCGGGCTTAAGGATTAGGAGTAGCATTGGAATTATGTGAAGGGCTATGAGGAGGTGTTCTCGGGTTGTGGAGTTTTGAATTGAGGTAATGTGAGATGGAAGTGTGCCTCGTTGTGTTATTATGAGTATGTAGAGGGTGTAAGAGGCAGTTAGTAGGATTGCTGATCCTGTTAGAATAATTGTAAAGGAGGATCAGTTGAATAGTGCAATGACGATGGTTAATTCTGCTATGAGGTTTGTTGTTGGGGGGAGTGCTATGTTTGTTAGGTTGGCTAGGAGCCATCAGATGGCTATTAGTGGTAGGAGGGGTTGGAGTCCTCGTGTGAGGAGGAGGATTCGGCTGTGGGTTCGTTCGTAGTTGGTATTGGCTAGGCAGAATAGTATTGATGAGGTTAGACCGTGTGAGATTATTAGGATCATTGCTCCTGAGAATGCTCATTGGGTTTGGATTATGGTTGCGGCTACAACTAGACCTATGTGGCTAACGGATGAGTAGGCAATTAGTGATTTTAAGTCGATTTGTCGTAGGCAGATTGCGCTAGTTATTAGTGCCCCTCATAGGGCTAGGGTGATGAAGGGATAGTGTAGGTTGTTTGATGCTGGGTTTACTAGAATTGTGATTCGTATGATGCCGTAGCCTCCTAGTTTCAGGAGTAGGGCCGCTAGAAGCATGGAGCCGGCGATTGGGGCTTCTACGTGGGCTTTGGGTAGTCATAAGTGTAGGCCATATAGGGGGGCCTTGACTATGAAGGCGAGAAGTAGGGCGAGGCTCGCGATTAGCCCGGATCAGGAGGAGTTTAATGTAGGGTGCGATAGTTTTAGTATGGGGAGGTAGAGTGTGCCAATCTGGTTTTGTAGGTGCAGGATAGCGATTAGTAGGGGGAGTGAGCTGGCTAGGGTGTAGAATAGAAGGTAGATTCCGGCGTTTAGTCGTTCTGGCTGATTGCCTCATCGGGTAATGAGAATAAGAGTGGGGATGAGGGTTGCTTCAAATGCGATGTAGAAGAGTATTAGTTCGGAGGCTGAGAAAGCTAGGAGGATGAATAGTTGGGCTAGGACTACTGTTACAGCGAAGATTCGTTTACGAATGGTGGGTTCTTGCTCTAGGTGATTTTGGCTTGCTATGATTATGAGGGGGAGAAGTCAGCATGAGAGGACCAGGAGGGGAGAGGAGATTTGATCGATCGATGTTCAGAAGGTTAAGCTTTTGTTTGGGTAGTATGTTGGTACTAATCATTGTAGGCTGATGGTGGCAATGATTAGACCATGTAGGGTAATATTAGTTCATAGATGTTTGAGAGGGGATGTGAGGGTTAGGGGTAGGAGTATTGCAGTTGGAATTAGGACTTTTAGCATTGTAGGAGGTTGAAGTTGTGTAGGTGATCTGAGCCGTGAGTTCGGGTAGAGGCTACTAGTAGGGCTAGGCCTGTTCCTGCCTCGCAGGCAGAAAATGTTAATATGATGATTGGTAGGATGGTAGAGGATGGTGATTGTATTTGGATGGGTCATATGGCGAGTGCCACATATATGGATAATATTATGCTTTCTAGGCAGAGTAGGGCTGAGATTAGGTGAGTTCGGTGGAAAGCTAGGCCTAGGCTACTTAGAGTAAAAGCTGAGTAAAAGCTTAGGTGGAGGTAGGACATAAAGAAAGTTATAGGGCGTGAGCTATAATTTGTTGAGTCGAAATCAACCGTCTTGATTAGACTAACTTTCTGTTACTCTGCTCATTCTAATCCACCTTGGACTCATTCGTAGATGAGTCCCAGGGTTAGGAGGGAGAGGAGGATGGAAGTTCAGACTAGGGTAGTGGTGGGTGATTCTAGTTGGATAGCTCATGGTAGTGGTAGTAGGAGGGCGATTTCTAAGTCGAAAAGGAGGAATAAGATAGCCACTAGGAAGAATCGGATGGAGAAAGGCAGCCGGGCGGACCCAAGGGGGTCGAACCCGCATTCGTAGGGGGATAGTTTCTCTGAGTCTGGGTTTATTTGGGCTAGTCAAAAGTTTAGTGTGGTTAGTAGGATGCTTAGGGTTAATGATAGGACTAGTATGAATAGGATTATGTTTATTACTCTTCTCTGGGTTTAAACCAGATTCTAAGGATTGGAAGTCGATTGTAATTAATATACTAGAAGAGTAAGATCCTCATCAGTAGATAGAGATGTAGAGGAATAGTCATACGACGTCTACGAAGTGTCAGTATCAAGCAGCTGCTTCAAATCCGAAGTGGTGGTTTGGTGTAAAATGGTACTTGATTAGACGAAGTAGGCATACTAGAAGGAATGTTGAACCAATAATTACATGTAGGCCGTGGAATCCGGTAGCAACAAAGAATGTGGAGCCGTAGACTCCGTCTGCGATTGAGAATGGTGCTTCGTAGTATTCTATGGCTTGTAGTGCGGTGAAGTAGAAGCCTAGGAGAACGGTTAGGGATAGGGCATGGATTGCTTGTTTTCGGCTAGCTTCTGTGATGCTATGGTGGGCTCATGTTACGGTGACTCCGGAGGCTAGTAGGATGGCGGTATTTAGTAGTGGTACTTCTATCGGGTTTAGGGGTTTGATTCCTACGGGTGGTCATTGACCTCCTAGTTCTGGGGTAGGGGCTAGGCTTGAGTGGAAGAAAGCTCAGAAAAAGCCTAGGAAGAAGAAGGCTTCGGAGGTGATGAATAGGGCTATACCATATCGTAGTCCTTTTTGTACTGTGGGGGTGTGGTGGCCTTGGAATGTGCTTTCTCGGATAATGTCTCGTCATCATTGGAATATGACTAGGGCAGTAGATAGTAGGCCTAGGATGAGAAGTTGGGGGGAGTTATAGTGAAATCATATTGTTAGTCCTGATGTGGTTAAGAGTGCAGCGGCAGCTCCTAGGATGGGTCATGGGCTGGGGTCTACTATGTGATAGGAATGTGCTTGGTGTGCCATTGTGGAGTTAGATGTTTTCTTGTAGATATAGGCTCAGTAGAAGTACGAAAACGTAGGCTTGGATTATTGCTACAGCTACTTCTAGAATAGTTAGTAGGAGAAGGATGAGAAGAGTTAGCAGTGAGACTACTGGTATTGTAGTGAAGAGGGCTATTGTGGCCGTAGAAATGAGTTGGATGAGTAGGTGGCCTGCTGTAAGGTTGGCTGTTAGGCGTACGCCTAGGGCTAATGGGCGGATGAGCAGGCTTGTTGTTTCGATTAGGATTAGGGCGGGGATTAGTGGGGTTGGAGTGCCTTCTGGTAGGAGGTGGCCTAGTGAGGCGGATGGTTGGTTTCGTAGACCTGTTAGTAGGGTGGCGAGTCATAGGGGGAAAGCTAGTGCTAGGTTTATGGATAGTTGGGTAGTTGGAGTGAATGTGTATGGTAGTAGTCCCAGAAGGTTGATAAGTAGGAGGAAGATTATTAGAGATGTTAGGATTAGGGCTCATTTGTGTCCTTTTTTGTCTAAGGGTATTATTAGTTGTTTTGTGACTAGGTTGATGAATCATAATTGGAGGGTTGAGAGTCGGTTAGTGATTCATCGGTTATCCAGGGAGGGAATGAGGAGGGCTGGAAATGTTATTGAGATGAGGATGAGTGGAATTCCTAGCAGGGATGGGCTTGAAAATTGGTCAAAGAAGCTTAGGTTCATGGTCAGGTTCAGGGAGTGGTGCTTGGGGCGACGGGGGGTTTATTGGATGGGGGGTTTATTGATACGAATGTGAGGATTTTGGGTTGGATAATAAGGGAAAAAGTGAGTCATGTAATGATCATAATAAAAAATCATGGTGCAGGGTTTAGTTGTGGCATATCATTAAGGAGGGGTGTAGCCCTCTTTCTTTAGCTTAAAAGGCTAATGCTGGTTCATAGCTTCTTAATGATTAGGAGGCTATTGTAGAGGATCAGCTTTCGAAGTTAGCAAGAGGAGTGGATTCTACTACGATTGGTATGAAGCTGTGGTTGGCTCCGCAGATTTCTGAGCATTGTCCGTAAAACACTCCAGGTCGGGAGGCGAGGAAGGAAGTTTGGTTAAGGCGGCCTGGGATTGCGTCAGTTTTTACGCCTAGGCTAGGGACGGCTCATGAGTGGAGTACATCATCAGCAGTGACAATGACTCGAATTGTAGAGCTTATTGGGACTACAACGCGATGGTCTACTTCTAGTAGACGGAAGTGTCCTAGAGGTAGGTCTGATGTTGGGATCATGTAAGAGTCGAATGTTAGGTCTTTGAGGTCAGTATATTCGTATGATCAGTATCATTGGTGGCCGATAGCTTTTAGAGTGAGGTCGGGTTCGTTGATTTCGTCTATTATGTATAGGATTCGTAGGGATGGTAGGGCAAGTATGACTAGGACTATGGCTGGGAGGATTGTTCAAACCAGTTCGATTTCTTGAGCATCAACGGTGCTTGATGAAAGTTTTTCTGTGAGTATGTGGGTTAGTAGATAAAGTACTAGGCTACAGATTGCTAGTGCGACTATTAGGGCGTGGTCGTGAAATCCTATTAGTTCTTCTATGATGGGGGAGGAGGCGTCTTGGAAGTTAAATTGTGAGTGGTTTGCCATATTTAAGTGAGAGACGTGCAGGGGTTTCACCTGCAATTTAGCCTTGACAAGGCTATGTAATTGTTTTACTAACGTTTCTTTATGAGAAAGAAGCATAAGTGGTTTATGCGGTTGGCTTGAAACCAACATATGGGGGTTCGACTCCTTCCTTTCTTGTACTTGGACGAAGGCAGGTTCTTCGAAGGTGTGGAAGGGAGGAGGGCAGCCGTGGATTCATTCAACGTTGGTGCTTGTTAGTTCTGGTTGTAGGACTTTACGTTTTGATGCGAAGGCTTCTCAGATGATGAATACTAGCATAATTACGGCTGTCAGGGAGATTAGAGAACCTACAGAGGAGATGGTGTTTCATAGGGTGTAGGCGTCTGGGTAGTCTGAGTATCGGCGTGGCATGCCTGCTAGGCCTAGGAAGTGTTGGGGGAAGAAGGTTAGGTTTACTCCCACAAACATTACGCCAAAGTGAGTTTTGGCTCATGTTGAGTGGAGAGTGTATCCGGTGAATAGTGGGAATCAGTGAGTAAAGCCTGCTAGGATTGCGAATACTGCTCCTATTGATAGGACGTAGTGGAAGTGGGCTACTACGTAGTAGGTGTCGTGTAGGGCAATGTCTAGTGAGGAGTTTGCTAGTACAATCCCTGTTAGTCCTCCAATGGTGAACAGGAAGATGAATCCTAGGGCTCATAGTATTGGAGGGTCTCATTTGATTACTCCTCCGTGGAGTGTAGCTAGTCAGCTGAATACTTTGATTCCAGTAGGGATGGCAATGATTATAGTGGCTGATGTGAAGTATGCTCGGGTGTCAACGTCTATTCCGACCGTGAATATGTGGTGGGCTCATACGATGAATCCTAAGAATCCAATAGATAGTATAGCTCATACTATTCCTATGTAGCCGAATGGTTCTTTTTTTCCTGCGTAGTAGGTTACGACGTGTGAGATAATTCCGAATCCTGGGAGGATAAGGATATATACTTCTGGGTGACCGAAAAATCAGAAGAGATGTTGGTATAGGACTGGGTCGCCTCCTCCTGCGGGGTCGAAGAATGTGGTGTTTAGGTTGCGGTCTGTAAGAAGCATTGTGATTCCTGCAGCAAGGACTGGGAGGGAGAGAAGTAGGAGTACTGCAGTGATTAGGACTGATCAGACGAATAGAGGGGTTTGGTATTGCGATAGGGCAGGAGGTTTTATGTTAATTGCTGTTGTAATGAAGTTGATTGCCCCAAGGATTGAGGAGATACCGGCTAAATGTAGGGAAAAGATTGCTAAGTCAACTGAAGCTCCAGCATGGGCTAGGTTGCCAGCTAGTGGGGGGTATACTGTTCAACCTGTGCCAACACCTGCTTCTACAGTGGAAGATGCTAGTAGCAGCAGGAAAGATGGAGGAAGTAGTCAGAAGCTTATGTTGTTTATTCGTGGGAATGCTATGTCTGGGGCTCCGATTATTAGAGGAACTAGTCAGTTTCCGAATCCCCCAATTATGATGGGTATGACTATGAAGAAAATTATTACAAAAGCATGGGCTGTGACGACTACGTTATAGACTTGGTCGTCGCCTAGAAGGGCTCCGGGTTGGCCTAATTCTGCTCGGATGAGAAGACTTAGGGCAGTACCTACTATCCCGGCTCATGCGCCGAAAATTAAATATAGGGTACCGATATCTTTGTGGTTGGTTGAGAATAATCATCGGTTAATGAATGTCACAGGTAAGATGGCTGAGTGTATAAGCGTTAGGCTGTAGTCCTTTTCACAGAGGTTCAATTCCTCTTCTTATCGGCTCTGTAGTGAAATTCATAGTGAGTTGCAAGCTCATTGATGTGCATTAATTGTGTACCGGAGTCTTAGGCAGAGGCCTGTTGGTTAGGGCATATAGCTGTTAACTATAGAGTCATGGGATCGAAGCCCATCTGCCTAGTAAGTCTTAAGGTCCTAGCTTAATTAAAGTACCTGGGTTGCATCCAGGGGATGCAGGGTAATAGCCTGCGGACTTTAGCAGAAACTAAGAGGGTTTAACTCTTGTTTAAGGCTTTGAAGGCCTTCGGTTTAAATTAATCCTAAGTTTCTTAAATAATGGTGAGGATTATAGGGGAAATGGGGAGGAGAATGATAGACATTGTGGTTAAGATGGCGATTAGGACAGGAGTTGATTTGGTAGTTCGCCATTGTTTTATGTGGTTTGTAGTGTGTGGTGGGAGTGTAATTGTTGTGCAGTATGCAAGGCGGAGGTAGAAGAATAAGCTTAGTAGGGAAAGAAGGGAAATGAGTGTAGCTGCAAGGATTATTTCTTGATTGGTTAGTTCTTGAATGATGAGTCATTTGGGTAAGAATCCTGTTAGAGGGGGTAGACCTGCGAGGGATAGTAGGGTTAGAAGTAGTATTGCGTTTAGTGATGGGACTTTAGTTCATGCGGTCATTAGGGTGGATAATTTCATCACTTTAATTGAGTTTAGGGTTAGGAAGACGGCTGCAGTTATCATGGTGTATAGATAGAAGTTAAGGAGGGTGAGTTTAGGGTTGTAGATAATAACCGCCGTCATTCATCCTAAGTGGGAGATAGAGGAGAAGGCTAGGATTTTTCGGATTTGTGTTTGGTTTAGTCCTATTCATCCGCCAACAGCTGTTGAGAGAATGGCTAGGATCGTTAGGAGTGTGGGGTTTAGTGATGGGGAAGTTATGTAGAGGAGAGTGATTGGAGGGAGTTTTATGATAGTAGATAGAATGAGACCGGTGGAGAGGGGAGAGCCTTGTAGTACTTCTGGGAATCAGAAATGGAAGGGGACTAGGCCTAGTTTTATGGCGATTGCTGAAGTTAGGATTAGGCCTGATGTGGGGTGAGAGAGTTGAGTAATATCTCATTGTCCAGTATATCATGCGTTAGTTATGCTGGAGAATAGGACCAGGGTTGAGGCAGCTGCTTGAGTTAAGAAGTATTTAGTGGCTGCTTCAATGGACCGTGGGTGGTGGGATTTTGAGATTAGGGGGAGGACAGCGAGTGTATTAATTTCCAGGCCGGCTCAGGCCATAATTCAATGATGGCTTGAGATTGTAATGGTGGTTCCTAAAAGTAGGCTAATTGCAAAGATTAGTTTAGCTTGGGGATTCATTAGCAGGGGAAGGAGTTGAACCATCATTTTCGGGGTATGGGCCCGATAGCTTGTTTAGCTGACCCTACTAGAAAGTAATATAAGGGAAGTATGGAGAATTTTGATTTCTCTAGTGTAGGTTCGATTCCTGCTTTTCTAAGCTGTAGGAAATGAGAGGGCTGGTACACCTCCATGTTCACTTTATCATAGTGACCCTTAATATTCAGGCACATTTCCGGTAGTCTTATGTAGGGGGGCAGTCCTGCGTAGCAAATCGGTATGCTGGTGTGTCAGAGACATAGGGCAAGTGTGAGGGGTAGGAAGTTTTTTCATAGTAAGTGTATTAGTTGATCATATCGGAATCGAGGGTATGAGGCACGAATTCATAGGAACCCTGCCGATAGTAGTAGGACTTTAGTAGCTAGTACTACGGGGAATAGTTCTTGTGGTGGGTTCAGTGAGCTTGGGTTAAAGAATAGGATAGTAGTGATGGTGTTTATGAGTATGATGTTAGCATACTCTGCTAAGAAGAATAGTGCGAATGGGCCTGCTGCGTATTCTACGTTGAACCCAGAGACTAGTTCGGATTCTCCTTCTGTTAAGTCAAATGGGGCACGGTTGGTTTCAGCAAGTGTTGAGACATATCACATTATAGCAAGGGGTCAGCATGAGAAAATGAGGTAGAGGGGTTCTTGGGTGATTGCGAGAGTGTTGAGAGTGTAATTACCACTGAGTAGAATAACAGATAGTAGGATAATTGCTAGAGTTACTTCATATGAAATTGTTTGGGCTACTGCTCGTAGCGCTCCGATTAGGGCGTATTTTGAGTTGGATGCTCAGCCAGATCATAAAATGGAGTACACTGCCAGGCTTGATATAGCTAGTAGGAATAGTAGGCCTAGGTTGAGGTCTGCTAAAGAAAATGGCAGAGGTAAGGGGGTTCAGATGGAGATAGCTAGGAGTAGGGCTAGTATTGGAGTTGCAATGAATAGGATGGGTGAGGATGTTGAGGGTCGAATGGGTTCCTTAATAAATAGTTTTACTCCGTCTGCCAGGGGTTGTAGGAGGCCATATGGACCTACAATATTTGGGCCTTTTCGGCCTTGTATATAGCTTAAGATTTTGCGTTCTACTAGCGTGAGGAAGGCTACTGCAATTAAGATTGGAAGGGCGTAGGAGAGGGCTATAATGAGGTTAATCAGTAGGGGGTAGTTAAGCATGGGTTGTTGAGTTAAGCTAGGGAGAGGATTTGAACCTCTGAGTTAAAGGACTTAAGCCTTTTGCATTTTCCGAGCTCTGCCACGCTAGCTGGTCCTTTTCTTGGACGTGGTGTGGTGTGATAGCCTTTTGTAATTTAGTTGGTTTCATTACTTAAGGCGAAGGCTTGCCTGTAGTATTGGCCTCACTTTTCCTATCCTTTCGTACTGGGAAGAGTTCATCATAGATAGAAACCGACCTGGATTACTCCGGTCTGAACTCAGATCACGTAGGACTGTTAATCGTTGAACAAACGAACCCTTAGTAGCGGCTGCACCACTAGGATGTCCTGATCCAACATCGAGGTCGTAAACCTCCTTGTCGATATGGACTCTCGAAGGAGATTGCGCTGTTATCCCTGGGGTAGCTTGGTCCATTGATCAATTATATTGGGTCTGGATGCTATTAGCACGTTGAGGGGTTGCTCTCAGTCTAGAGGTTTGGTCTAATTTTTGGAGGTTTTGCTTTACTCCAAGGTCGCCCCAACCGAAAAACGCAGACCAGTATCTTATGTGACAGTGAACCCAGTGGGTGAGTATGTGTTTTAAGGTGGTTGCTGGTTTTAAAGTTCCACAGGGTCTTCTCGTCTTATGTGTTTATCCCTGCTTTTGTACAGGGAGATCAATTTCACCGATTGCCTGTAAGAGACAGTTAAGACCTCGTTTAGCCATTCATACTAGTCTCGATTTATGGGACAATTGATTGCGCTACCTTTGCACGGTTAGGATACCGCGGCCGTTAAACGTGAGTCACCGGGCAGGCATCACCTTCAATACTTGTTTGTGGTTTGCTGAAGGCTATGTTTTTGGTAAACAGTCGGGCCTTGACGGGTTTGCCGAGTTCCTTTTACAGGTTTTAATCTTTCTTAGAAGACGCTCCTCTGTCGGGTTAACAATGTACCTAATACTCTGCTTGTTTGATTTGTCGTATATTGGTGATTTGTTAATAATGTACCGATGTAAGCTTGCGTCGTAGAGGGAGGACCCAGGTTACTCATTCTAGCATTAATTCTCCTATTTGGATATAGGTTAGCCTGTTAATGATGAGGGAGTCATATTGTTCTTATATTTTTATGGAGTAGAGCTTTAACGCACTCTTTGTTGATGGCTGCTTAAGGGCCCACAGTATAGATTAGGGAATATTACTTATCCGCTCGTGGAGATTGTATTCTTTTTTAAAGGAGCTGTACCCCCTTTAAATAGCCCTTAATTCGCTTCATTAGGGTTCGTGTATTTCCTTGGAGAAGAATTAAGAGTGAACTAAGATTCGTTTCACAGGCAACCAGCTATCACCCAGCTCGATTGGCTTTTCACCTCTACTAACAAGTCATCCCACTCTTTTGCCACAGAGACGGGTTCGCTCAAAATAGCTGCTCGTAAGTAGCTCGCTTGGGTTTCGGGATGGCAAACTTAAATTCATTTTGCTTGGTTTTTCTTGCTAGACCATGATGCAAAAGGTACAAGGGTTGATCTTTGCTGTTTTTAGCTTAGGTTATTTCACTAATATTTCATCTTTCCCTTACGGTACGTAGTCTCTATCGCGCCAATGGTGTCTTTTCTATCGCCTATACTAAGACTAGTAAATGCTTTAGTTGGGTGTATGCAGTAGCTTTGTTATTCCAGGTCATGTCGATTGGGCTAGAGGTTGGCATCAAGACGATCTGATGTTAGCAGACATTTTTCAGGTGTAAGCTGAATGCTTTTGTTTAAGCTACGTCTTGGTAGTCTAAGTGCACCTTCCGGTACACTTACCTTGTTACGACTTACCTCATCTTCGGCTGGATAGCTTATTAATTTATTGGGGGGGGGGCGCCTATGAGGAGGGTGACGGGCGGTATGTACGTGTCCCAGGGCCGGCTTAAAGAGGGCTCGATTGTCCCACTTTACTGCTAAATCCGCCTTCTAGGGGTTATTTCATACCCCTTTGCCGTTATGTTCTAACTTAGAAAATGTAGCCCATTGCTTCCATTCCATAGGCTATACCTTGACCTGTCGTATTAGCGTGGTGGGGCTATTGCGCTCACTGTTGGGCTTTCAGGGTAGGTGAGCTGGAGACGGCGGTATGTAGGCTGTTCTGGCAAGGAATGGTCAGGTATATCGTGGATCATCGATTACAGAACAGGCTCCTCTAGGTGGGTTTGGGGCACCGCCAAGTCCTTAGAGTTTTAAGCGTTAGTGCTCGTAGTTCTCGGGCGGATGCTTTAGTAGGTGTAAGCATCAAGATTTAGGGCCAGGCATAGTGGGGTATCTAATCCCAGTTTGGGCCCTGGCTTTCGTGGAGTTCAATTAATCGTTGTTCTAAGATCTTCTTTGACAAGGAGGCCTTACTAGCATCTTGGGCTTGTGACAACTCAGTTGCTTTTTAATCTTAGTTACTTGGATAGCATGTGACCACTCTTTACGCCGTTATAATGTTAATTTGGGTCTCCTGTATGACCGCGGTGGCTGGCACAGGATTTACCAACCCTAGATTTGCTATGGCTAAGTCAAGTTTACACTCATTGCTTAATATTAACTACTGCTGATAACCCGTGGGGGTGTGGCAAATGCGAGGCGTCTTGGGCTACGGTCATGGTGAGCCTGATGCCTGCTCCTATCTACCTAGTTAAGGTGTCCAGGGCGTCTACACCGGAGCGCGGATACTTGCATGTATATACCTAGCAAAAACTAACAGTAAGGTTAGGACTAAGTCTTTTGTTCTTGGGTGTTTGTGGCAGCCATCTTGACATCTTCAGTGTCATGCTTTTTATAAGCTACAAGAAC